GTCCCAGTAGCTTATAGCAAAGCATGGCACTGAAGATGCCAAGATGGCCCCCACATGCGGCCCATGGACAAAAGACTTAGTCCTAACCTTACCGTTAATTCGTGCTAAACATATACATGCAAGTATCCGCGTCCCAGTGTAAATGCCCCCGATTTCTTACCAGAATGACAGGAGCGGGCATCAGGCACACCCACCTGGCCGTAGCCCAAGACGCCTTGCTCAGCCACACCCCCACGGGTACTCAGCAGTAATTAACATTAAGCAATGAGTGTAAACTTGACTTAGTTATAGCACCCTCAGGGCCGGTTAATCTTGTGCCAGCCGCCGCGGTCATACAAGAAGCCCAAATTAACAGCATTCGGCGTAAAGAGTGGGTGCCCGCTATCCAGGCGATTAGAGTTAAACCGCAGCTAAGCTGTCATAAGCCCAAGATGCGCTTAAAGCCACCTAATTGACCCTAATGCCTACGACCAACTAACCCCCACGAAAGCCAGGGCACAAACTGGGATTAGATACCCCACTATGCCTGGCCCTAAATCCTAATACTTACCCTACCAAAGTATTCGCCTGAGAACTACGAGCACAAACGCTTAAAACTCTAAGGACTTGGCGGTGCCCCAAACCCACCTAGAGGAGCCTGTTCTATAATCGATAACCCACGCTACACCCTGCCACCCCTTGCCCAAGCAGCCTACATACCGCCGTCGTCAGCTCACCTCCCCTGAAAGACCAACAGTGAGCCCAATAGCCCGATCCGCTAAAAAGACAGGTCAAGGTATAGCCCACGGGGTGGAAGAAATGGGCTACATTTTCTAAAATAGAAAACCTCACGGAAAGGGACATGAAACCACCCCTGGAAGGCGGATTTAGCAGTAAAATGGGACAATAAAGCCCTATTTAAGCTGGCCCTGAGGCACGTACATACCGCCCGTCACCCTCCTCGCAAGCTACAGCTCTACATAATTAATAACCCAATCAGCTGAAGATGAGGTAAGTCGTAACAAGGTAAGTGTACCGGAAGGTGCACTTAGCACACCAGGGCGTAGCTATAACACAAAGCATTCAGCTTACACCTGAAAGATGCCTATCCTCCACTGGGTCGCCCTGAAGCTAAACTCTAGCCCAGCCACATCTTAGCCAACAACCAAAACCCATTTTTATCCACAAACTAAACCATTCTCCTAGCTTAGTATAGGCGATAGAAAAGTTCCTTTATCCCTGGCGCGATAGAGACTTCCTGTACCGTAAGGGAAAGATGAAATAACAATGAAAACCCAAGCAACATACAGCAAAGATAAGCCCTTGTACCTCTTGCATCATGGTTTAGCAAGAATAACCAAGCAAAACGAATTTAAGCTTGCCCTCCCGAAACCCAAGCGAGCTACTTGCAGGCAGCTATCCCCGAGCGAACCCGTCTCTGTTGCAAAAGAGTGGGATGACCTGTTAGTAGAGGTGAAAAGCCAACCGAGCTGGGTGATAGCTGGTTGCCCGTGAAACGAATCTAAGTTCTCCCTTAATTCTTCTCCATGGACCCTAATCGAACCCCCCACGTAGTGAATCAAGAGCAATTTAAAGGGGGTACAGCTCCTTTAAAAAAGAACACAACCTCTCGCAGCGGATAATATGACTTATACTCCTTAGTCTGTAGGCCTTTAAGCAGCCATCAACAAAGAATGCGTCAAAGCTCCTCCTCACCCAAAATACAAAAGCACCATGACTCCCTCCCCACTAACTGGCTAACCTATCATAATAGGAGAATCAATGCTAGAATGAGTAACTAGGGGCAACACCCCCTCTTAAGCGCAAACTTACATCACTACATTATTAACAGTGCCCAACTAATGCTACAACCTCAACAAGCCAACACATTAAAACCGCTCTGTTACCCCGACCCAGGAGCGCTCACTAGAAGGACTAAAACCTGCAAAAGGAATTAGGCAAACCCAAGGCCCGACTGTTTACCAAAAACATAGCCTTCAGCAACCCAAGTATTGAAGGTGATGCCTGCCCAGTGACCCACAGTTCAACGGCCGCGGTATCCTAACCGTGCGAAGGTAGCGCAATCAATTGTCCCATAAATCGAGACTTGTATGAATGGCTAAACGAGGTCTTAGCTGTCTCTTGCAGATAGTCAGTGAAATTGATCTTCCCGTGCAAAAGCAGGAATAAACACATAAGACGAGAAGACCCTGTGGAACTTAAAAATTAGCAGCCACCGCACACAAACACACGCCTACAAGGCCCACAATCAAAACCAACCGCTGGCCTGCATTTTTTGGTTGGGGCGACCTTGGAGAAAAGAAAACCCTCCAAAAATAAGACCATCCCTCTTAACTAAGAGCAACCCCTCAACGTACTAACAGTAACCAGACCCAATAGCAATTGACCAATGGACCAAGCTACCCCAGGGATAACAGCGCAATCTCTCCCAAGAGCCCCTATCGACGGAGAGGTTTACGACCTCGATGTTGGATCAGGACATCCTAATGGTGCAGCCGCTATTAAGGGTTCGTTTGTTCAACGATTAACAGTCCTACGTGATCTGAGTTCAGACCGGAGCGATCCAGGTCGGTTTCTATCTATGCAACACTTTTCCCAGTACGAAAGGACCGGAGAAGTGGGGCCAATGCCACAGGCACGCCCTCTCCCTGAATAATGACTCCAACTAAATTATAAAGAGAGCCCACATAACCCCCCACAGCCCTAGAAAAGGGCCGCTAGTGTGGCAGAGCCCGGCAAATGCAAAAGGCTTAAGCCCTTTACCCAGAGGTTCAAGTCCTCTCCCTAGCCCAACCTACAATGCCCCACCCGTCAACCCTAACTCACCTCGCCATAGCCTTGTCCTATGCAATCCCCATTCTAATCGCCGTAGCCTTCCTAACATTAGTAGAACGGAAAGTCTTAGGCTACATACAAGCTCGAAAAGGCCCAAACATTGTAGGGCCATTTGGACTATTACAACCCGTAGCTGATGGTGTAAAACTATTTATCAAAGAACCCATCCGTCCATCCGCCTCCTCCCCACTCCTCTTCATCGTAACACCTATATTAGCCCTCCTTCTAGCACTAACCATTTGAATTCCCCTCCCCCTCCCATTCTCCCTTGCCGATCTAAACCTAGGCCTGCTCTTTCTCCTAGCCATATCAAGCCTAGCAGTATACTCAATTCTATGGTCCGGGTGGGCTTCAAATTCAAAATACGCACTAATCGGAGCCCTCCGAGCAGTCGCACAAACCATCTCCTACGAAGTCACACTAGCTATTATCCTCCTATCCGTAATCCTTCTAAGCGGCAACTACACCCTACATACACTTACAACCACTCAAGAGCCCCTCTACCTCCTCTTCTCCTCCTGACCCCTCACAATAATATGATATATCTCCACACTAGCTGAAACAAACCGAGCCCCCTTTGACCTTACAGAGGGAGAGTCCGAACTAGTCTCAGGCTTCAACGTAGAATACGCTGCAGGACCGTTCGCCCTATTCTTCCTAGCCGAATACACAAACATTATACTAATAAACACACTAACCACAATTCTATTCCTAAACCCCAGTTCACTTAACCTTCCCCCACAACTATTCACAATAACTCTGGCAACAAAAGTTCTGCTCCTCTCCTCCGGATTCCTATGAGTTCGTGCTTCCTACCCACGCTTCCGCTACGACCAACTTATGCACCTCCTCTGAAAAAACTTCCTGCCCTTAACATTAGCACTATGCCTCTGGCACATTAGCATACCAACTTGCTACGCTGGCGTACCCCCTTGTTTAAGGAAATGTGCCTGAATGCTAAAGGGTCACTATGATAAAGTGAACATAGAGGTATACCAGCCCTCTCATTTCCTAAGACCCAAGACCTTAGAAAAGTAGGAATCGAACCTACACAGAAGAGATCAAAACCCTCCATACTTCCTTTATATTATTTCCTAGCAAGGTCAGCTAACAAAGCTATCGGGCCCATACCCCGAAAATGATGGTTTAACCCCTTCCCCTGCTAATGAACCCCCACACAAAACTAATCTCTTCCCTAAGCCTAATCCTGGGCACAACTATCACAATCTCAAGTAACCACTGAATACTAGCCTGAACCGGATTAGAACTCAACACCCTCGCCATCATCCCACTTATTTCAAAGTCCCACCATCCCCGAGCCATCGAAGCCACAATCAAGTATTTTTTAGTACAAGCAACAGCTTCCACCCTCCTCCTATTTTCAAGCATAACAAATGCGTGATCTACCGGCCAATGAGATATCACCCAACTAACCCACCCCCTGCCCTCCATACTACTAACAGTAGCAATCGCAATAAAACTGGGACTAGTACCCTTTCACTTCTGATTCCCAGAAGTACTGCAAGGCTCATCCCTGACCACCGCCCTGCTCTTATCTACAATAATGAAATTCCCTCCCATTACCCTTCTCTTCCTAACCTCTCACTCACTCAACCCGCCCCTATTAACTATCATGGCTATTGCCTCAGTGGGCCTTGGGGGATGAATGGGCCTAAACCAAACGCAACTCCGGAAAGTCCTAGCCTTCTCATCCATTGCCCACCTGGGATGAATAGCTGCAATCATCATCTACAACCCTAAACTCACCCTACTAACATTCTACCTATACACCCTAACAACTGCCACCGTGTTCCTCGCCCTCAACTCCACCAAAGCCCTAAAACTAACAATAATAATAACATCCTGAACAAAATCCCCTGCACTAAATGCAACCCTCATGCTAGTCCTACTCTCTCTAGCAGGACTCCCCCCGCTAACAGGCTTCCTCCCCAAATGACTCATCATTCAAGAGCTAACCAAACAAGGAATAGCCACAACAGCCACAATCATCGCTACTCTCTCCCTCCTAGGACTGTTCTTCTACCTCCGTCTCGCATATCACTCAACAATCACACTACCCCCCAACTCCATAAACTACATAAAACAGTGACACCTTACCAAGCCAACAAACACCATCACACCCATCCTCGCTGCTCTATCAACACTAATCTTACCACTTTCTCCCCTGATCCTAACCGCTACCTAGAAACTTAGGATAACCACTAAACCGAAGGCCTTCAAAGCCTTAAATAAGAGTTAAACCCTCTTAGTTTCTGCTAAGACCCGCAGGACACTACCCTGCATCCCCTGAATGCAACTCAAGCACTTTAATTAAGCTAGGGCCTTACCTAGATAGATGGGCCTTGATCCCATAAAACCCTAGTTAACAGCTAGGTGCCCCAACCAGCAGGCTTCTATCTATCAGACCCCGGCACATCCTTAACGTGCATCAATGAGTTTGCAACTCAACATGAACTTCACCACGGGGTCGATAAGAAAGGGAATTAAACCCCTGTAAAAAGGACTACAGCCTAACGCTTATACACTCAGCCATCTTACCTGTGACACTCATCAATCGATGATTATTCTCAACCAACCACAAAGACATCGGCACCCTATACCTAATCTTCGGCGCCTGAGCTGGTATAGTCGGCACTGCCCTCAGCCTACTTATCCGCGCAGAACTTGGCCAACCGGGCACCCTCCTAGGCGATGACCAAATCTACAATGTAATCGTCACCGCCCACGCCTTCGTAATAATCTTCTTCATAGTTATACCAATCATAATTGGAGGCTTTGGAAACTGACTTGTTCCCCTTATAATCGGCGCCCCCGACATGGCCTTCCCACGCATAAACAACATGAGCTTCTGACTACTTCCTCCATCTTTCCTCCTCCTACTAGCCTCCTCCACAGTAGAAGCAGGTGCTGGCACCGGGTGAACTGTCTACCCCCCACTTGCAGGCAACATAGCCCACGCTGGAGCCTCCGTAGACTTAACCATCTTCTCCTTACACCTAGCTGGAATCTCATCCATCCTAGGGGCAATCAACTTCATCACTACTGCCACCAACATAAAACCCCCAGCTCTCTCCCAATATCAAACCCCCCTATTCGTATGATCTGTCCTCATTACCGCCGTCCTACTATTGCTCTCTCTCCCAGTCCTAGCTGCTGGTATTACCATACTACTCACAGACCGAAACCTCAACACCACATTCTTCGACCCGGCTGGAGGAGGTGACCCGGTCCTATACCAACATCTCTTCTGATTCTTCGGACACCCTGAAGTCTATATCCTAATCCTACCAGGCTTTGGAATCATCTCCCACGTAGTAACATACTACGCAGGTAAAAAAGAACCATTTGGCTACATAGGAATAGTGTGAGCCATACTATCCATCGGATTCTTAGGCTTCATTGTATGGGCACACCACATATTCACAGTAGGAATAGACGTAGACACCCGAGCATACTTCACATCCGCCACCATAATCATCGCTATCCCAACCGGCATCAAAGTTTTCAGCTGATTGGCAACACTGCACGGAGGAACCATCAAATGAGACCCCCCAATGCTATGAGCCCTAGGCTTCATCTTCCTCTTCACCATCGGAGGTCTAACAGGAATCGTTCTGGCCAACTCCTCACTAGATATTGCCCTACACGACACATACTACGTAGTCGCCCACTTCCACTACGTCCTTTCAATAGGAGCTGTCTTCGCCATCTTAGCAGGGCTTACTCACTGATTCCCTCTATTAACAGGATTTACCCTACATCCCACATGAGCCAAAGCACATTTCGGAGTCATATTCACAGGCGTGAACCTAACTTTCTTTCCACAACACTTCCTAGGCCTCGCCGGAATACCTCGACGATACTCAGACTACCCAGACGCCTATACCCTATGAAACACTATATCCTCTATCGGCTCACTAATCTCAATAACAGCCGTAATCATACTAATATTTATCATCTGAGAGGCTTTCGCTTCAAAGCGGAAAGTCCTACAACCAGAACTAACCACAACTAACGTCGAGTGAATCCACGGCTGCCCACCCCCATACCACACCTTCGAAGAACCAGCCTTTGTCCAAGTACAAGAAAGGAAGGAATCGAACCCCCGTATACTGGTTTCAAGCCAGCCGCATTTAACCACCTATGCTTCTTTCTCCCATGGGATGTTAGTAAACCAATTACATAACCTTGTCAAGGCTAAATCACAGGTGAAACCCCTGTACACCCCACTATGGCCAACCACTCACAACTCGGATTCCAAGACGCCTCCTCCCCTATTATAGAAGAGCTTATCGAATTCCACGACCACGCTTTAATAGTCGCACTGGCAATCTGTAGCCTAGTCCTATACCTCCTAGCACTCATACTAATAGAAAAACTATCCTCAGACACCGTAGATGCTCAAGAAATCGAACTAATTTGAACAATCCTACCAGCCATCGTCCTCATCATGCTCGCCCTTCCATCCTTACAAATCCTATACATAATAGACGAAATCAACGAGCCGGACCTCACACTAAAAGCCATCGGCCACCAATGATACTGAACCTACGAATACACAGACTTCAAAGACCTGACATTCGACTCCTACATAATCCCAACAACAGATCTTCCACTAGGGCACTTCCGACTCCTAGAAGTCGACCACCGCGTGATCATTCCAATAGAATCTCCCATCCGCATTATCGTTACAGCTAACGACGTACTTCACGCCTGAGCAATCCCCACACTAGGCGTAAAAACTGATGCAATCCCAGGACGACTAAACCAAACATCATTCATCACTACCCGCCCCGGACTCTTCTACGGCCAGTGTTCAGAAATTTGCGGGGCCAATCATAGCTACATGCCAATCGTAGTAGAATCAACCCCTCTAACCCACTTCGAACGCTGATCGTCACTCATGTCCTCTTAATCATTGAGAAGCTATGTAACAGCACTAGCCTTTTAAGCTAGAGAAAGAGGGCTGCTACCCCTCCTTAATGACATGCCACAACTCAACCCAACCCCATGACTCCTCATCATACTAACATCATGATTAATCTTCACACTGATCGTCCAACCTAAACTTCTATCCCTCACTCCCACCAACACCCCATCCAACAAACCCACCATAACCGCCAACACCCACCCCTGACACTGACCATGAACCTAAGCTTCTTCGACCAATTCGCAAGCCCCTACCTCCTAGGCATCCCACTCATCTTAGTTTCAATGCTATTCCCAACCCTATTATTCCCCTCCCCCACTAACCGATGAATTACTAACCGCCTCTCTACCCTCCAATCATGACTTGTCTACCTAACCACAAAACAACTAATACTGCCCCTAGACAAAAAAGGACACAAATGAGCCCTGATCTTAACTTCACTCATAGTACTTCTACTTATAGTCAACCTACTAGGACTATTACCATACACATTTACTCCAACTACTCAGCTATCAATAAACATGGCCCTTGCCTTCCCCCTTTGACTAGCTACCCTCCTCACAGGCCTACGAAACCAACCTACAACATCCCTAGGCCATCTCCTACCCGAAGGCACCCCAACACTACTAATCCCCGCCCTGATCCTAATCGAAACCACTAGCCTACTCATCCGTCCCTTGGCCCTAGGAGTCCGCCTCACAGCAAACCTAACGGCAGGACACCTACTAATCCAACTTCTCTCCACTGCTACCATCACCCTACTCCCAATCCTCCCAACAGTGTCAGCCCTAACCGCACTAATCCTACTCCTACTAACCATTCTAGAGATCGCAGTAGCTATAATCCAAGCCTACGTCTTCGTCCTACTCCTAAGCCTATATCTACAAGAAAACATTTAATGGCCCACCAAGCTCACTCTTATCACATGGTAGATCCCAGCCCCTGACCCATCCTCGGCGCAACAGCTGCCCTACTCACAACCTCAGGACTAATCATATGATTCCACTACAACTCTGCCCAACTCCTATCCCTAGGCCTACTCTCCATACTCCTAGTCATACTTCAATGATGACGAGATGTCGTACGAGAAAGCACATTCCAAGGCCACCACACCCCCACCGTCCAAAAAGGCCTACGATACGGAATAATCCTATTCATCACGTCAGAAGCATTCTTCTTCCTTGGCTTCTTCTGAGCATTCTTCCACTCTAGCTTAGCCCCCGCCCCAGAACTAGGTGGACAGTGACCCCCAGCCGGAATCAACCCCCTCAATCCCTTAGAAGTACCTCTACTAAACACAGCAATTCTCCTCGCCTCAGGCGTCACCGTAACATGAGCACATCACAGCATCATAGAGGCCAACCGAAAACAAGCAATCCATGCACTCACCTTAACCATCCTATTAGGCTTCTACTTCACAGCGCTGCAAGCAATAGAATACTACGAAGCACCCTTTTCAATCGCTGACGGAGTATATGGCTCAACCTTCTTTGTCGCTACAGGCTTCCACGGACTCCACGTAATCATCGGATCCTCCTTCCTATCAATCTGCCTCCTACGCCTAATTACCTTCCACTTCACATCCAACCACCACTTCGGATTTGAAGCAGCTGCTTGATATTGACATTTTGTAGACGTCATCTGACTATTTCTCTACATAACCATTTACTGATGAGGGTCTTGCTCTTCTAGTATACTAATTACAATCGACTTCCAATCCATAAAATCTGGTGTAACCCCAGAGAAGAGCAATTAACATAATCACTTTCATACTTATCCTATCCCTCACCCTAAGCACCATCCTAACCACATTAAACCTTTGACTTGCCCAAACAAACCCAAACTCAGAAAAACTATCACCATATGAATGCGGCTTCGATCCTCTAGGATCTGCCCGACTACCATTCTCAATCCGATTCTTCCTCAGTAGCCATCATATTCCTACTATTCGACCTAGAAATCGCACTCCTACTACCGCTACCGTGGGCCATCCAACTCCAATTTCCCACCACCACTCTGGCCTGAGCTTCCATTATCATCTCCCTCCTCACACTAGGGCTAATCTATGAATGACTTCAGGGGGGCCTAGAATGAGCCGAATAAGCACAGAAAGGTAGTCTAACCAAGACAGTTGATTTCGACTCAACAAATCATAGATCGCCCCTATGCCTCTCTCCATGTCACTCCCACACCTAAGCTTCTACGCTTCATTCACTCTAAGCTGCCTAGGACTAGCCTTCCACCGAACCCACCTAATTTCTGCCCTACTATGTCTAGAAAGCATAATACTCTCCATATACATTGCCCTATCAATCTGACCTGTCGAAACCCAGATAACATCCATTACCCTAGCCCCCGTATTCATACTAACATTCTCAGCCTGTGAAGCAGGCGCTGGCCTAGCCATACTAGTCGCCTCCACACGAACCCACGGCTCCGACCACTTACACAACTTAAACCTCCTACAATGCTAAAAATCCTCCTCCCAACAATCATACTCCTCCCCACAGCCCTCTTATCCCCCCCAAAACACCTATGAACCAACACCACCACCCACAGCCTCTTAATCGCCACCATCAGTCTCCACTGACTCCTCCCCACGTACTACCCCCACAAGAACCTCACTCAATGAACAAACACCGACCAAATCTCATCCCCCCTACTAGTCCTATCCTGCTGACTACTTCCACTTATAATCTTAGCAAGCCAAAACCACCTACAATGCGAACCATTACCCCGCAAACGAATCTTCATCACCACCCTAATCACAGTACAGCCTCTTCTTCTCCTAGCATTCTCAGCCACTGAGCTAATACTATTCTACATCATATTTGAAGCAACCCTAATCCCTACCCTAATCTTAATCACACGCTGAGGAAATCAGCCAGAGCGCCTAAGTGCAGGCATCTACCTACTATTCTACACCCTCATTAGCTCCCTCCCCCTGCTAGTTACAATCCTGTGCCTCCACACACGCATAGGCACCCTACACCTTACAATACTCAAGCTATCCCACCCCCCACTCACCAACTCTTGAACTGACCTCCTACTGAGCCTAGCACTACTAATAGCATTCATAGTAAAAGCCCCCCTCTACGGCCTCCACCTATGACTACCCAAAGCCCACGTAGAAGCTCCAATTGCAGGGTCCATACTACTCGCCGCCCTACTTCTCAAATTAGGAGGCTACGGCATCATACGCCTTACCCTTCTAATCGGTCCCCTCTCAACTCACCTCTACTACCCATTCCTCACCCTAGCTCTCTGAGGGGCACTAATAACAAGTTCAATCTGCCTACGCCAAACCGACCTGAAGTCCCTCATTGCCTACTCCTCCGTAAGCCACATAGGCTTGGTCATCGCTGCAAGCATCCTCCAAACCCATTGATCATTCTCAGGAGCAATACTCCTAATAATCTCCCATGGCCTCACTTCCTCAATACTATTCTGCCTAGCAAACACAACCTATGAACGCACCCACAGCCGAGTCCTCCTCCTAACACGAGGCCTGCAGCCCCTCCTACCCCTTATAGCCACCTGATGACTATTAGCCAACCTCACAAACATAGCTCTGCCACCAACCACAAACCTGATAGCAGAACTAACCATCATAATCGCACTATTCAACTGATCTACCCTCACCATCATCCTAACAGGAGCTGCAACCCTACTAACCGCCTCATACACCCTATTCGTGCTATTAATAACCCAACGAGGAGCATTACCCACCCACATCACTTCACTACAAAATTCAAACACACGAGAGCACCTCCTAATAACCCTTCACATCACCCCCCTACTCCTTCTAATCCTCAAACCAGAAATACTCTCAGGGATACCCTTATGCAAGCATAGTTTCAACCCAAACATTAGACTGTGATTCTAAAAATAGAAGTTAGACCCTTCTTACTTGCCGAGGGGAAGTTCAACCAGCAAGAACTGCTAATTCTTGCATCTGAGTCTAAAACCTCAGTCCCCTTAACTTTTAAAGGATAACAGTAATCCATTGGCCTTAGGAGCCACTCATCTTGGTGCAAATCCAAGTAAAAGTAGTGGAAACAACATTACTCCTCAACACCTCCATACTCCTCACACTAGTAACTATCCTCACCCCAATTCTCCTCCCACTGCTCCCGACCACCCACCCAATCTCCCCTGCCACCATCACACGCACTATTAAAACTGCCTTCTTAACTAGCCTAGTGCCAATATCCCTCTTCATGTACTCAGGGTTAGAAAGCATCACCTCCCACTGAGAATGAAAATTCATCACCAACTTCAAAATCCCCCTCAGCTTCAAAATCGACCAATACTCCATAATATTCTTCCCCATCGCACTATTTGTAACCTGGTCCATCCTCCAGTTCGCATTATGATACATAGCATCAGAACCACATATTACAAAATTCTTCTTCTTCCTCCTAATATTCCTAATTGCTATACTCACACTAACAATTGCTAACAACATATTCCTCCTATTTATCGGCTGAGAAGGGGTCGGAATCATATCCTTCCTACTAATCGGCTGATGGCAGGGCCGTGCAGAAGCCAACACAGCTGCACTTCAAGCCGTGCTCTACAACCGAATCGGAGACATCGGCCTCATCCTAAGCATAGCATACCTGGCTTCAACAACAAACACATGAGAAATCCAACAAGCCCTCTCCCCCAACCAAACCCCAACCCTCCCCCTCCTAGGACTCATCCTAGCCGCCACAGGAAAATCCGCTCAATTTGGCCTCCACCCATGACTACCCGCCGCCATAGAAGGCCCAACCCCAGTCTCCGCCCTACTCCACTCCAGCACCATAGTAGTAGCCGGAATCTTCCTGCTCATTCGCACTCACCCCCTACTCTCCACTAACCAAACCGCCCTAACCTTATGCCTATGTCTAGGAGCACTGTCCACACTATTTGCCGCCACCTGTGCCCTAACACAAAACGACATCAAAAAAATCATTGCTTTCTCCACATCCAGCCAACTCGGACTAATAATAGTCACCATCGGACTAAACCTCCCTCAACTAGCTTTCTTCCACATCTCAACACATGCCTTTTTCAAAGCCATGTTATTCCTTTGTTCAGGATCAATCATCCACGCCCTCAATGGAGAACAAGACATCCGAAAAATAGGCGGCCTCCAGAAAATACTCCCAACAACCACCACCTGTCTAACTATCGGAAACCTAGCTCTAATAGGAACACCTTTTTTAGCCGGGTTCTACTCAAAAGACCTAATTATCGAAAACTTAAACACCTCCTATCTAAACGCATGAGCCCTGCTCCTAACACTCCTAGCAACAACATTCACAGCAACATACAGCCTACGCATAACCCTACTAGTCCAGACAAAATTCCCCCGCATATCCTCAACCACACCCATAAACGAAAACACACCAACACTCATCAACCCAATCACCCGACTCGCCCTAGGTAGTATCATGGCTGGCCTACTCATTACATCCTACATCCCCCCCACAAAAACACCCCCAATAACCATACCCACACTCACAAAAACCGCCGCAATCACCATTACAATCCTAGGCACTATCCTAGCCCTAGAGCTCTCAAATATAACACACACCCTAACCCAACCAAAACAAACCCCATACCTAAACTTCTCCTCCATACTAGGATACTTCAACCTCCTAACACATCGCCTCAGCTCCCTGACCCTACTAAACAGCGGACAGAACATTGCCTCCCACCTAATCGACCTCTCCTGATACAAAAAAATAGGCCCCGAAGGAATCGCCGACCTTCAACTCACAGCAGCTAAAACCTCAACCTCCCTCCACACTGGACTACTCAAAACCTACCTAGGAACCTTTGCCCTATCCACCCTCATTATCCTCCTGTCCACACGCTAACCACTAAATCAATGGCCCCCAACCCTCGAAAAATCCACCCCCTACTAAAGATAGTCAACAACTCCCTAGTCGACCTACCCACTCCCCCAAATATCTCCATCTGATGAAATTTTGGATCCCTTCTAGGAATCTGCCTACTTACACAAATTCTAACCGGCCTGCTACTAGCAATACACTACACCGCAGACACATCTCTAGCCTTCTCATCCGTTGCCCACACATGCCGAAACGTGCAATACGGCTGACTAATCCGCAACCTACATGCCAACGGAGCATCCTTCTTCTTTATTTGCATCTACCTACACATCGGCCGAGGACTCTACTACGGCTCTTATTTATACAAAGAAACCTGAAACACAGGAATCATTCTCCTACTCACCCTCATGGCAACCGCCTTCGTAGGCTACGTCCTACCATGAGGCCAAATATCCTTTTGAGGTGCTACAGTCATCACCAACCTATTCTCAGCCATCCCATACATCGGACAGACCCTCGTAGAATGGGCCTGAGGAGGCTTCTCCGTAGACAACCCCACCCTCACCCGATTCTTCGCCCTACATTTCTTACTCCCATTCCTAATCGCGAGCATCACCCTAATCCACCTCACCCTTCTCCACGAATCTGGCTCAAACAACCCTCTAGGCATTATCTCAAACTGCGATAAAATCCCATTCCACCCCTACTTCTCTCTAAAAGATATTCTAGGATTCGTAGTAATACTGCTCCCCCTAACAACCCTAGCTCTATTCGCCCCCAACCTGCTAGGCGACCCAGAGAACTTTACCCCAGCAAACCCCCTAGTTACACCCCCCCATATCAAGCCAGAATGATACTTCCTATTCGCATACGCCATCCTACGCTCAATCCCAAACAAACTAGGAGGGGTACTAGCCCTAGCCGCCTCAGTGTTAGTCCTATTCCTAATCCCCTTCCTCCACAAATCCAAGCAGCGCACAATAACCTTCCGACCCCTCTCTCAACTCCTATTCTGAACCCTAACTGCTAATCTCCTCATTCTCACATGAATCGGCAGCCAGCCCGTCGAACATCCCTTCATCATCATCGGCCAACTGGCTTCCCTCACCTACTTCACTCTCCTTCTAGTTCTCTTCCCCCTAACCGGGGCCCTAGAAAACAAAATGCTCAACCACTAAATACTCTAATAGTTTATAAAAAACATTGGTCTTGTAAACCAAAGACTGAAGACTACCCCCCTTCTTAGAGTTCCCGGCCCGAAAGGGCCATTATTGCCAAATTTTAACTGAACCCCCCTAGCAAATGCCTAACCCCCCCCCCCCTTCCCCCCCCATGCATGTATCATTGTACATTAAACTATATGCCCCATATTATGCCCCATGCTATGTAATACATATTAATGCATGTACTGTGTTCATATGTATGTAACTCGGGCATACATTTACTTAGGCCATCTCTACTTTCAGGGGTAGGTTACCACTTCATGAACTACTGGAATGTCTACTATCTCTTCCCCGGGCTAGACCCATACCAAAGGTTGTGGTTTTATGCGGTAATAGTATCTCCCTACGGATATTCCTGGGGACTAACTCTGTATGGTAGCGGGNCATAACTTGCCATCTTCTCTCGTCGGACCGGTAGCTGTCGGACCAGGTTATTTATTGATTGTGCTTCTCACGAGAAATCAGCAACCCGGTGTTTGTAATGTCCTACGTTACTAGCTTCAGGACCATACTTTCCCCCTACACCCCTAGCACTACTTGCTCTTTTGCGCCTCTGGTTCCTCTGTCAGGGCCATAACTTGGTTAGTCCTACGACCTTGCTCTTTACGAATACAGCTGGTTGGCTATTGATCACCATTTAGCCTCTTAATCGCGGCATCCGGGTGGTTCTCTACTGTTGGTTCCCTTTTTTTTTGGGGGGGTCTTCACAGGTTGCCCTCATCTATGCACCGCGGCGCATACAATCTAAGACGTGGACCCTGCTGGCTCTCGGGCCGGGTTTGGATCTCAAGGATCAATTAATGAGACGGTTGGCGTGTTGGGGGAATCATCTTGACACTGATGCACTGTCATGGCCATTTGGTTATGGCGTGTCCACAGACCCTACTCATGGTGCTATTTAGTGAATGCTTGTGGGACATGTTATTCTATTTTCCTTTTCCTCTAACTTTCTAAGCAACACTAGGCGATTCTAACTAAAACGCTAATCGTATTTTTTCACGAATTTTTTCCATATTTTTTCACATTTTTTCATTTGTCAAAGGCACTGGAATCCCATTAACAAATCAAATTATCATCATTCATCATTTTATTCATCGTTCATCATATTTTTCCACAAATCCATCCCAAACAACCTCTGAAATTCCATCTATAGCTACCCATCAACAAACCTCAGAAAAAAAGGACTCAAACCTTTATCACCAACTCCCAAAGCTGGTATTTTACATTAAACTATTCTCTGATTTCTTCTCTTTCCCACCCTAAACTGCCCGGATCGCCCCACGAGACAACCCTCGTACAAGCTCCAACACAACAAACAACGTCAACAACAACCCTCACCCCGCTGCCAAAAACATCCCTGCCCCCCACGAGTAGAACACAGCAACTCCACTAAAATCCAACCGAACTACAAAAGTACCCTCTCCATCAACAGTAGTCACCCCCACTTTCCAACACTCAATCTCACCAACAGCTATCCCCACAACAAGTACTAAAACCAGCCCCACCCCATACCCCAAGACTCGCCAGTCCCCCCAAGCCTCCGGAAAAAGGTCCGCCGCTAAACACACCGAATAGACAAAGACCACCAGCATCCCACCCAGATACACTATAAACAACACCAAAGCTACAAACGGCACCCCCAAACTCACCAACCACCCACACCCTATAACAGAACCCAACACCAACCCAAGCACCCCATAATAAGGTGACGGATTGGACGCAACTGCCAATCCCCCCAAAACAAACCCTACCCCCAGAAGAAGAACAAAGTAGGCCATTATAATTTCTGCTTGGCTTCTCTCCAAAATCTACGACCTGAAAAATCGTCGTTGTAAACTTCAACTACAGAAACCCGACAAGACCTTCAAATCACCTTCATGTACACACCACAACAATGCAATCTAATATACAAACCCTACCAACTCTTCGACCAAGGTTGAAACCCCCAAACTCACCTAACAAAATAGCTGAGATGTCAGAGGAAACACCTTACACACCAACACACTATCATGATTACTTAACCATGACATAACCTCAAACCCCACTCACAATGTTGCTCAACAAGTGTTCAAGGTGTGTTATCCTTTTTATTACTTTCACTTCTCGAGCGACACTTTGATCGCTTTTAACCGAAGCGTTAAATCGTGTTTTTTTCACGAATTTTATCCTTACTTTTTTCACATTTTTACACGTCAAAGCACTGGAATTCCATTAATTATTTCAAATAATCTTATCATATTTTATGTGTGTTTATACGTTACATTCATCAAAATATTAAGGGAACCCCCCTACCAACTACACCAAACATCACAAACACTATCCCATAAACCATACCCCAAACAGACCATGAATTCACAACTAATACTTAGCAAATAACAGTCTATAAAGCTGTGAATTCGTAATTAACAATATAAGCAGATGACAGTCTATAAAGCCGTGAATTCGTAATTAACAATATAAGCAGATGACAGTCTATAAAGCCGTGAATTCGTAATTAACAATATAAGCAGATGACAGTCTATAAAGCCGTGAATTCGTAATTAACAATATAAGCAGATGACAGTCTATAAAGCCGTGAATTCGTAATTAACAATATAAACAAGCGGCTAGTCTCATAT